CATCAACTTGTTTTTGTGACTAAAAATCCACATTTTACTTTTCAATATAAAAGTGAGGGGAAGTTTTTAGGCATTGTGTTTGTGTGTTTTGAGATACTATACAATCAATCGAAGAAGTGGATAAAATTAAATCAAAAAGAGGAAAGGGCCCTTCTTTTCGGAAAAGAATTAATAAAAAAGGGCTTCAAGATACAAGTACAAAAAAAGAGGTTCAGTAATCCACCCTTAAGCAGGAGAATTTCCATCTATTTTTTGTATTATTTTGGCGATATGGCCGAGTGGTAAGGCGGGGGACTGCAAATCCTTTTTCCCCAGTTCAAATCCGGGTGTCGCCTGATCAATAAAAGACTCTAAATCTCTTATTATGTTCTGTTGATATATAACTCACCTTATTTTTCCCCGGCAGCAGAAACGGATTGTGCATTCGGTCTGGGGGTTTTCTAAAATATTGTAGTAAATCTTTGCATCTAGGATTAAAAAGATTCTAATGGTGGAAGGGCTATCACGACTTCCAGATCCCCCTCTATTCTACTACTAATGTAGTGTATACTGGCTGAGTCTTGAATTCCGTTGGATTAGATACGAAATCTAATTAAATTAGCAGTTAAGTTGTGTAAAGGCCGGAAGAGTCCTTATATACTTAATAATATATTAATATATACTTAATAATAAGAGTACTTACTGTATATCTATACAGACTCACGATAATTTATGAGCGTTCACATTCAATATTAGACTGAATGGAAAATATAATTAACTTCTATAGAGATAAAAACGGGCAAAAATAACAGGCCTTATTATTCCTATATGTTCCATTCGTAACATTCCCTTAAGGTGTCATTGCATTGCCTATTTTACTTGTGTTTAGTCTTTCCCAATTAAAAGTCGTATAGGAAAAGTTATTGAGATTAGTTCATCAACAGTGTTTGGTCAGAGTCCCTTTTTGACTCTGCGCCGTTGATTCGACTATTATTAATGAGCAATAATGGAATAATTCCTTCATAGAGATAGGGGACATAATTCACATGGATATAGTAAGTCTCGCTTGGGCTGCTTTAATGGTAGTCTTTACTTTTTCCCTTTCACTCGTAGTATGGGGAAGAAGTGGACTCTAGAGGTACAGAGGTACTACGAATTGATTGAGGAATCAAACCATATCAATTGTTTTATAGATCGTTCTGCAACATGTTTTGAATTTTTTAAAAAAATTTTTACTTACCTTACATTGGATTCTAGTGGAGTAATGTATTCTATGAATAAAATTCTTTCAGAGATATTTCAAGGATTCCCATATTTGTATCTCGAAAGCAAAGGGATACGTATTAATAGTAGTTGTATAACGAGAGAATATGCATAATAAGATCTTGCCTTGGAAGTCACATATTGCGCACTTACCGATTCTTTTATTATTTTCGAAATGGAATTTCGACTTTATCAGGGTTTCAAGCATTAAAAACTTGTGAGGTTTTTTTTATTATCTTTTAAAATCCGAAGAAGTGCCCACAGAACTCCTGTCAATGGATCAATCCATTTTTCTAGGAATTCTAGAAAAAGTATTACGGCTCTTTAATAGATGCCCCTAATGCTTTTAATGCTTTTTCCTTTGTTGATTCTTTCGATAGATCACGAGACTCAGATTGAAAATAATAATAAATCTATAAATTAGAACTAGAAAGTAAGACAAGAGAGTTTTTTAATATTGATCGAAAAAAGATGTATCAAAAAAGAGAATTGGTTATATGTAAATTCCATATATTATCTTGATAAATATCAAGATAATAAATAATATTGTAGATTGATCGACACGAAGTCCCTGTCTTTATTATAAAGTACAACTTTATACACTACACTAACAATAATAGAGATATGGTAAGAAAGAAATATATATTTCTTTCTTACTATACTATAGTATCAGATCTGATAGAATACTGTCTATTCTAGTCCGCTCATTTCATTTAAGACGCCAAATTGTCCCTTTTTTATTCAATCTTTGATAAGAACTCAGAAGTCAAGTTTTATTCAAATTAATTAATCCTTTTTGTTTTGACTTTCTGTTTTTACATAAATGATAAGCAGAAAAGCAGTAGGAACTAGAATGAACAGTGCAGTAGCAATAAATGCAAGAATATTTACTTCCATAATCTCATCTTTTTTTTTACTTCACAATAACTCGGGATTTAATCCCATAGAGATGATAAATCTTTCGCCTGTAAATTCAATGAATTAGTTATCTCTCAATGATCTTAAATCGGATCAATATCATGAATAACAATATCTGAGCTATCAAATAAATTCGTCGTCGCGAATTGAATAGTATAACATAGGAAGATCTTTTATCCATACTGAACTGAATCCAAAATAGGATTCCCGATCCAATCAAAAATTACTTTTGAATAAAAATTTTTTTTAACTTCACATTATAAATTTAGGTTACACAAACAAAACCGGAGTAAGAGGGGAGTACTTTTTAAGTTGGAAAGTATTCTATCAGGGGAATTAT